AGGAGAAAAAAGAGGAAAATGAACGAATAGCAATATCAGAAACTTGGGATAACATTATATTTGCTCAAGCAATAAGAGGTTGGATGTTAGTAACCCAATCCTTTCTTAGAAAATACATTGTATTGCCTTCATTGATAATAGCTAAAAATATTGGCCGTATGTTATTATTCCAATTCCCCGAGTGGTATGAGGATTTGAAGGAATGGAATAGAGAAATGCATGTTAAATGCACCTATAACGGTGTTCAATTATCGGAAACAGAATTTCCAAAAGATTGGTTAACAGACGGTATTCAGATAAAGATTCTATTTCCTTTCTTTCTTAAACCTTGGCGAAGATCTAAAATACGATCTCATCATAGAGATCCAATGAAAAAAAAAGGAAAAAAAGAAAATTTTTGTTTTTTAACAATTTGGGGAATGGAAGCAGAAGTTCCTTTTGGTTCTCCCCGAAAACGACCTTCTTTTTTTGAACCCATTTATAAAGAACTCCAAAAAATAATTAGAAAAATAATTAGAAAAGTAAAAAAGAATTTTTTTTTCGTTCTAAAAGTTTTTAAAGAAAAAAAAAGACGGGTTATCAAAATAGTTCTAGTTATAAAACAAAAAATGAAGGAACTTGAAAAAGTAAACCCCATTTTCTTATTTGAATTGAGGAAGGTAAAAGTATATAAACCGAATGAAAATGTAAGAGATTCTAAAATAAATAATAAGATTATTCACGAATCAACCATTCGAATTCGATCCATGAATTGGGCAAATTACTCACTCATAGAAAAAAAAATAAAGGATCTTGCTGATAGGACAGTCACAATCAGGAATCAAATAGAACTAGAACGAATCACAAAAGACAAGAAAAAAATAGTTCTAACTTGTGATGATAAAAAATCGGAATCACAGAAACATATTTTGCAGATATTTAAAAGAAAAAAGATTCGATTTATACGTAAATTAAATTTTTTTATGAAATCATTCATTGAAAAAATATACATAGATATCTTTCTACGTATGATTACTATTTTTAGGATCAATGCACAATTTTTCTTTGAATCAACAAAAAAAATTATCACAAAATCGATTTACAACGATGAAACAAATCGAGAAGGAATTGATGAAACAGATCAAAATACAATGAACTTTATTTCGACTATAAAAAAATCGTTTTATAATACTAATATCAGTAATAATAATTCAAATATTTATTATTATAATTATGATTTATCCTCCTTGTCCCAAGCATATGTATTTTACAAATTATCACAAACCCAATTACTTAACAAGTATCACTTGAGATCTGTACTTCAATATCCCAGGACCCATCCTTTTATTAAGGATAAAATCAAGGATTATTGTATGACACGAGGAATATTTGATTCCAAATCAAAGCAAAAGAAAATTTATAAGTCTGGAAAAAATGAATGGAAAAACTGGTTAAAAGGCCATTATCAATACAATTTATCTCAGACAAAATGGTCTCGATTAGTACCTCAAAAATGGCGAAATAGAATCAACCAACGTTCTACGATTCAAAATAAAAACTCAATTAAATTTGATTCACATAAAAAAGAAAAATTTAAAAAACACTACAGATATTATCTTTTATCACATAAATATATGAATTATGGGAATAGGAAGGACTCATATATTTATGAATCAACATTACAGGTAAAAGGAGACCAAGAAATTCCATACAATTTCAATACACTGAAACCCGAATCATTTTATGTATTGGTAAGTATAGCTATTAGTAATTATCTAGAAAAGGAATATATTATTGCTACACATAAAAATCTGGATAGAAAATATTTTGATTGTAGAATTCTCCATATTTGTCTTAGAAAAAATATCGACATTGAAACCTGGACCAATACGCATATCAGCACCAAAATTGAGAAAAATACTAAGACTGAAAACAAAATTATCAAAAAATTGAAAAAAAAAGATATTTTTTCTCTTACAATTCATCAAGGAATTAAACCATCCCATCAAAAAAAACACTTTTTTGATTGGATGGGAATGAATCAAGAAAAGGTTTATCGTACCATATCAAATCTAGAACCCCGGTTCTTCCCAGAATTTGTGCCACTTTTTGATGCATATAAGATTAAACCATGGATCATACCAATCAAATTACTTCTTTTTAATTTTTATTTCTATGAAAATATTAGTCAAAATAAAAGCATCAACATAAATCAAAATAAAAAAAAAAATCTTCAGATATCATCTAATCAAAAAGAATATCTTAAATTAGAAAATTCTAACCAAGAAAAAAACGAACAACAGGGACAAGAAAATCTTGGATCAGATATACAAAAACAAAACAAAAAAAAAAAATGTAGAAGACAATTACGCGGGATCAGACATAAAAAAGGGAAAAAAGAAAAAACAATCCATGTTGAAGACAATTACGCGGGATCAGACATTAAAAAGGGTAAAAAGAAAAAACAATCCAAGAAAAAGAAGGAAGCAGAACTAGATTTATTCCTGAAAAAATTTTTCCTTTTTCAATTAAGATGGGATGACTCCTTGAATCAAAGAATGATCAATAATATCAAGGTATATTGTCTCCTACTTAGACTGATAAATCCAAGGAAAATTGCTATATCCTCGATTCAAAGAGGAGAAATACATCTGGATGTAATGCTAATTCAGAAAGATCTAGCTCTTACAAAATTGATAAAAAAGGGAGTATTGATTATCGAACCGATTCGTTTATCTATAAAAAGGGATGGAAAATTTATTATATATCAAACCCTAGGTATTTCATTGATCGATAAAATGAAGCACCAAACTAACAGAAAATGCATAAAAAAAAGATATGTTGATAAAAAGAATTTTGATAAACCCGTTGCAAGACACGGCAATATGCTTGTGGATGGAGACAAAAGTAATTATGATTTCTTTGTTCCTGAAAATATTCTATCTCCTAGACGTCGTAGAGAATTGAGAATTCTAATTTGTTTTAATTCTCGTAATTGGAATTTTGTGGATAGAAATCCAGTATTTTGCAATGAAAACAACATAAGAAACTATGGAAAATTTTTGAATGAGGACAAGCATTTTAATACTAATACAGATACAAATAAATTCATTAAATGCAAATTCTTTCTTTGGCCCAATTACCGATTAGAAGATTTAGCTTGTATGAATCGCTATTGGTTTAATACCAATAATGGCAATCGTTTCAGTATGTCAAGGATATATATGTATCCACGATTCAGAATTTGTTAATAGTATATTTCATATATATCTGTGATATTTTTCGGTAGATGAAAGCTGAAAGATATACATATACGCTGTATTACATTCTGGTACATGACACGGATCTAATGGCGTATCAACTCAATTGGATCTAGGACGAAATCGGCAGAATCCTTTTAGGTACAAAGAAATCATTCTCTTCCATGAATGTAGAAAGGTATTTTCTCTTTCTTTTCTATCCAAATTGAAAAGAAAGAGAAAATAGGAAAAAATTCAAATTTTTGTGTGTACTAGATTAAAATAACTGGCATAAAGATTATTATTTTTATTTTTCCTGATCGATTTGGTAAAGTAAAATAAATACATGGGAAAGAAAAAAAGATAGAAAAATTTTTTTATGATCAAAAATTCATTCATCTCGGTTATTTCACAAGAAGAAAAAGAAGAAAACAAGGGTTCTGTTGAGTTTCAAGTATTAAGTTTCACCAGTAAGATACGTAGACTTACTTCACATTTGGAATTGCACAAAAGAGATTTTTTATCCCAAAGAGGTCTACGAATAATTCTGGGAAAACGTCAACGGCTCCTGGCTTATTTGTCAAAGAAAAATAGAGTCCGTTATAAGAAATTAATGGATCAGTTGGATATTCGGGAGCCAAAAACTCGTTAATTTAATCGTTTGAATTTTTTTTTAATGGTTATTTTATTAGATTTTTCATTTTGATGAACCTCGTTTTGAGGAATTCGTGGAATAATGAATTAAGGAAGAAAAAATATGACTATACCGGCTACAAGAAAAGATCTCATGATAGTCAATATGGGTCCTCACCACCCATCAATGCATGGTGTTCTTCGACTGATCGTTACTCTCGATGGTGAAGATGTTATTGATTGTGAACCCATATTGGGATATTTACACAGAGGGATGGAAAAAATAGCAGAAAACCGAACAATTATACAATATCTTCCTTATGTAACACGTTGGGATTATTTAGCTACTATGTTCACAGAGGCAATAACGGTAAATGCACCAGAACAATTGGAAAATGTTCAAGTACCTCAGAGAGCCAGTTATATCAGAGTAATTATGCTGGAGCTGAGCCGTATAGCTTCTCATTTGTTATGGCTTGGACCTTTTATGGCAGATATCGGTGCACAGACTCCTTTTTTCTATATTTTCAGAGAGAGAGAATTGTTATATGATTTATTCGAAACCGCCACAGGTATGCGAATGATGCATAATTATTTCCGCATCGGAGGAGTAGCTGCTGATCTACCTCATGGCTGGATAGATAAATGTTTGGATTTCTGCGATTATTCTTTAACAGGAGTTGTTGAATATCAAAAACTTATTACACGGAATCCCATTTTTTTGGAACGAGTTGAAAGAGTGGGCATTATTGGTGGAGAGGAAGCAATAAATTGGGGTTTATCAGGACCAATGTTACGAGCTTCTGGAATCCAATGGGATCTTCGTAAGGTTGATCATTATGAGTGTTACAATGAATTCGATTGGGAAGTCCAATGGCAAAAAGAAGGAGATTCATTAGCTCGTTATTTAGTACGAATAGGTGAAATGGGGGAATCTATAAAAATTATTCAACAGGCTCTAGAAGGAATTCCTGGAGGGCCCTATGAGAATTTAGAAGTCCGACGCTTTGATAGAGCAAAAAATTCCGAATGGAATGATTTTGAATATAGATTTATTAGTAAAAAACCTTCACCCAATTTTGAATTGTCGAAACAAGAACTTTATGTCAGAGTAGAAGCCCCAAAAGGAGAATTAGGAATTTATTTGATAGGGGATAATAGCATTTTCCCCTGGAGATGGAAAATTCGTCCACCCGGTTTCATCAATTTGCAAATTCTTCCTCAGCTAGTTAAAAGAATGAAATTGGCTGATATCATGACAATACTAGGTAGTATAGATATCATTATGGGAGAAGTTGATCGTTGAAATGATAATTGATACGACAGAAGTACAAGCTATCAATTCTTTTTCTACATTGGAATCCATAAAAGAAATCTATGGACTCATATGGATGTTTGTATCTATTTTTACCCTTATATTTGGAATCATAATAGGGGTACTAGTAATTGTGTGGTTAGAAAGAGAAATATCTGCAACGATACAACAACGTATTGGGCCTGAATATGCTGGTCCGTTGGGAATTCTTCAAGCTCTAGCAGATGGGACTAAATTACTTTTTAAGGAGGACCTACTCCCATCTAGAGGAGATATTCGTTTGTTTAGTGTCGGACCATCTATAGCGGTCATATCAATTCTACTAAGTTATTTAGTAATTCCTTTTGGATACCGCCTTGTTTTAGGTGATCTCAGTATAGGTGTTTTTTTATGGATCACCATTTCAAGTATTGCCCCTATTGGGCTTCTTATGTCAGGATATGGATCAAATAATAAATATTCTTTTTCAGGTGGTCTACGAGCTGCTGCTCAATCTATTAGTTATGAAATACCATTAACTCTATGTGTGTTATCAATATCTCTACGTGTGATTCGTTGGAACATGAACTTTTACCTCTTTCCTAGAAATAAATAAAGAAAAGAGGTTGAATGTATTGAATAGATATTTTTTTTATTCATCGATGAGTTAAACCAGATAGTTATATGAGTGAAACAAAACAGCTTATAAATTTGCAGTAAGAAGAGAAAATCTCATTCCCTATGTACAAGAATGAAGTTAAAGTAAACATAAGCAGCGTAAACTGTTTACCCCAAGATTGAGATTCTTTGATTAGTCATCATATCTTGAAGCGGGTGCAAAAGATCAACTGTATGGAGTTTCCACTACTGCCTTGTATGTATTAACATACCGGGGATCAATCAAAAATCGGTGGACAGTTAGGAACACCAAGGTACACAAAGGATTAGTAATGGGGATAATGTAAGGTATCAAAAAAAGAGATATTTCTGCATAAAACGAATCATAATAAGGGCTTTAAGTTGGTAGAAATGATCAAGAAGTACCTCCCTACGATTCCGATCTCGAGTATGCTCCTATTCACTGATTAAAGAAATGACTATCAAGAACGAATTAATCCTTTATTTTTTTTTTTCTAAATACCTTCTTCTGAGACAGAAGAACAGGAACAAAAGAAATGGAATGCAATAATCGAATGAATGAATAAAAATTTTTATAAAATAAAAAAAGATCTTTATTTATTCTTTCTTTCCTATATCCGTATTCATACATACGGAATTCTTATCATGATTCATGAACTAATGCCTATATATATATATTGATAACGAATATTTTATTGAAAGATTAAGTTATTACCGAACAAAGAAAAATTATCATTATAAGGATGAGATCAATTCGAAAGCACTTTTTTTCTTATTCTAGCGGACAGAATTCCATTGGTCTAATTTGGGACTCTCCGATGTATCTTTATTCGATCTATCCTCCAAAGAGGGCGAAAATACCGAACCAGTCCTTACATTTATTTGTGGCCATAGAGGAGCCGTATGAAGCTGAAGTTTCATGTACGGTTTTGTAATAGCGATGGGAACAGTGATGTTATTATCGACTATGATTATCTAATAGTTCAAGTACAGTTGATATAGTTGAAGCACAGTCAAAATATGGTTTTTGGGGGTGGAATCTGTGGCGTCAACCTATAGGGTTTATTGTTTTTCTAATTTCTTCTCTAGCCGAATGTGAGAGATTGCCATTTGATTTACCGGAAGCAGAAGAGGAATTAGTAGCAGGTTATCAAACCGAATATTCAGGTATCAAATTTGGTTTATTTTATATTGCTTCTTACCTAAATCTATTACTTTCTTCATTATTTGTAACAGTTCTTTACTTAGGTGGGTGGAATTTTTCTATTCCGTACATATCCATTCCTGAACTTTTCGGAATAAATAAAATGGCCGGAGTTTTTGGAATGACAATTGGTATCTTTATTACATTAGCTAAAGCTTATTTGTTTCTGTTCATTCCTATCACAACAAGATGGACTTTGCCTAGGATAAGAATGGACCAACTATTAAATCTTGGATGGAAATTTCTTTTACCTATTTCTTTAGGTAATCTATTATTGACAACTTCTTCCCAACTTGTTTCACTATAAATAAGAAAATACGATAACGATATTCCAGATTCATAACCTCTTTCAAACAAGAGAAAGAAACATCAATTTTTTCCTGGATATTTACAATATGTTCTCTATGGTGACTGGGTTCATGAATTATAGTCAACAAACAATACGAGCTGCAAGGTATATTGGTCAAAGTTTCGTAATTACCTTATCTCACACAAATCGTTTACCTATAACTATTCAATATCCTTATGAAAAATCGATCACATCAGAGCGTTTCCGTGGTCGAATCCACTTTGAATTTGATAAATGTATTGCTTGTGAAGTATGTGTTCGTGTATGCCCGATAGATCTACCCGTTGTTGATTGGAGATTTGAAAGAGATATTAAAAAAAAACAATTGCTTAATTATAGTATTGATTTTGGGGTCTGTATATTTTGTGGTAATTGTGTCGAGTATTGTCCAACAAACTGCTTATCAATGACTGAAGAATATGAACTTTCTACTTCTGATCGTCACGAATTGAATTATAATCAAATTGCTTTGGGTCGGTTACCAATGTCAATAATTGGAGATTACACAATTCAAACAGTTATGAATTCGACTCAAATCAAAATAGACAAAGATAACCCCTTTGATTCAAGAACGATTACCAATTACTAAGATTTTCTTTTGATATAAAAGACCCAAGCTTTTTTATTTTGTTTGGTCAGTAACTACAAATAATAACTAATAATTATTGATTGTTGAGAATTATTCTTTGATTTAAACTGAGAATATATTTTTCGTGATGATTTCGAAATATACAATCCCCATTACTCTTTTCTCGAGAATTTTATCTATATCTACATTAATACATATAAAAAAGTTTTAATTCAATTAGGAATGTATCATATACAAGAAAAAACGGGGTTACCCCTTTTCCTTTCCTGGACCATTCAGTAAGGTCATGAAATATTTCGACTTATTTATTAATTTAATATTTTAATAATGGATTTACCTGGACCAATACATGATATTCTTGTAGTATTTTTTGGATCAGTTCTTGTATTAGGAGGTCTGGGAGTAGTATTACTTACCAATCCCATTTTTTCTGCCTTTTCGTTGGGATTGGTTCTTCTTTGTATATCCTTATTCTATATTCTATCGCATTCCTATTTTGTAGCTGCCGCACAGCTCCTTATTTATGTTGGAGCCATAAATGTCTTAATCATATTTGCTGTAATGTTCATGAATGGTTCAGAATATTCCAATGATTCCTATTTTTGGACCATTGGAGATGGAGTTACTTCACTGGTTTGTACAAGTATTCTTTTTTCACTAATTACTATTATCCCAGATACGTCATGGTACGGAATTTTTTGGACTACAAGATCAAGCCAGATTATAGAACAGGACCTAATAAGTAACATTCAACAAATTGGGATTCATTTATCAACAGATTTTTATCTTCCGTTTGAACTCATTTCCATAATTCTTTTAGTTTCCTTGATAGGTGCAATTACTATGGCTCGTCAATAATAAATACTTAGAATTTAATTCTAAGATTTAGAAATTCTAANTCTAAATAAATAAAATAAATGGAAAGGTTTAAGGTTTTTATAAGGTTTTTAATTAAACCTATCTATTGCCAATACCTTCTTTTATTCTGTAATCGTTCTATTCTAATCAATCGAATCGGTTGAATTGTTGTTCATATTGAAATGAATCGAGATTGATAAGGAGTTAGTCAATGATGTTCGAGCATGTACTTTTTTTGAGTGTCTATTTATTCTCTATCGGTATCTATGGATTGATCACAAGTCGAAAGATGGTTAGAGCACTTATGTGTCTTGAACTTATACTCAATTCGGTTAATATCAATCTCGTAACATTTTCTGATATATTTGATAGTCGCCAATTAAAAGGCGACATTTTCTCAATCTTTGTTATAGCTGTTGCGGCTGCTGAAGCAGCTATTGGGCTAGCTATTGTTTCATCAATCCATCGTAACAGAAAATCAACTCGTATCAATCAATCGAATTTGTTGAATAATTAGTTATGATCATAAGATATATAATATCACATAGAATATTAATCTATTAGATATTCTATTATATTTAGTATTGAATTAATTTACTATTGAATAATAAATATATTCATATTGAATAAATACTTTGAATTAATATTGAAATATTGACCAATTTGTTGGTCAATTTGAATTCACATGTGCAACTCGCATGATCATGGTTGTTGAAAGAGAAATCAAAGTCTCTTGTACTTTTCTCATGAACAGATTTAGAAATATATTGATTCTTAAAATTTTGATAAACCACTGCTTCGTCTGGTGCCTACAATATAAATGTAAATGTATGATTCATTTACTACTAATTTTATTTTACCAGATCGAAAATTTTTTATGCTCAAAACTGGAATTTATAGATCCAATGTCACATTCAGTAAAAATTTATGATACATGTATAGGGTGTACTCAATGTGTACGAGCCTGCCCCACAGATGTATTGGAAATGATACCTTGGGACGGATGTAAAGCTAAGCAAATTGCTTCCGCACCAAGAACCGAGGACTGTGTAGGTTGTAAGAGATGTGAATCCGCCTGCCCAACAGATTTTTTGAGTGTCCGTGTTTATTTATGGCATGAAACAACTCGCAGCATGGGTCTATCTTATTGATACGTTACAAAAAACTCCACTTGAATCATTTGATTCCTCTTTACCGACAAAAGCCCGTACTCGAT